GCCCTCGCCTGGCGCCATTCCCGGATCTAGCAGCAGACGGGCGGGCCGGGCCTGAATTCAGACCAGACCAGACTTTTCTTTATTTGAGCTGCTCCCACGCACGCAGACCGGAAGATCTCAGTTGTCCTGGACTGGACAAGTACGTAGAGATCTTCGTGGGACCGGGGAGGGAGTCTCAATCGATCTTTTCTAGGATTCCTTATCACGCCACGCACGGAGATCTTTCCATTGATAGATAAGAGGGCTCCCCCCTTGAACAAACTCTTAAAGGTTAGGTTACTACCTGCCTCTACGGAAGAGGTGTACTTTGTACCGCCCGGAGGTCATATAGATCGAAACCCGGAGCGATAAGAACGAAAGGGTTGGTGTGGCCACAGCTACAACTACTGGCGCTTCAAAAGGCTTAGATTCTAAGGGCGCTACAGCATCAAACCTTACTCTAACGAGTAAGTTCTTTCTCCCTGACTCTTTAAAGTCAGTTCGAAAGCCCTTAGCACAAGCACTAAGTAAGCCCCTAAAGGCCTTTTTTTAGGTCGTGTAATAGGGGGGCCTCGAAAGCCTTTAGTACTTCGGTAGGGCGAGCAGCCCTTAAACAAAAAAAAAAGGTTTGGAACTCTTCCCGTATTTCTGCATTTCATTCTCTATTCGGCCCGCCTCAAACAAAATGAGAAAAAAGGAGAGGACTATTGATTCGAAGTCACTACGAAAGGGTCGGTCAATAGCATAGCTCTTTCTTTCCCCGGTCTCCTTTCGAAGGAAAGGCCTTCGCATTCCTAATCCGGTAGGGGGCCGGACGGCTTTGTTTGCCCCAGCTTGGCGAATCGCATCCCCGCGCAACGACATTCTTTGTGCGCCCCTTACCGTTCTCGCTCAGTCTTTGCAACGGCTGGGGAGGCAGTCGTAGAAGCGAAGCCTATCGCCACGCCGACCATCAAATACGAGATTGGGCCCCTTCTCAAAGATTTGATGGAATGGCCCAGCCCACCCAAGAGCGCTTATGTCATATGGGAACTCATGGCTGGTGGAAACAATCCTTATGGTTTTGATATCCGGTAGGAATAATAAGAATCAAAGTCCAGGTTGGTTGGTGAGCCTAGTGATAGGAGACTATCTAGCTTGGTTCGGAGAGCACTTGTTGGGTTAAAGGTTTTTTTGTTGCTAAATGTTACGGCCTAAATGCTGAACTATTGACCCTACTTGTTCGGATGGGTGTTCACCCCAAAGTGTTCCCGGACCGCATGCATACATCCGTAAGTAACTTAGTGCAACATGGCAAATTTCATTGAGAGGAATCAGCAAAGAAAAGAAAAACGGGTCAACATCTTAATGTGTATTTTTGAGAGATTGTCCTCGGGCGGAGGAGTGTCCACATGAGTTCGTTGAGGTGTCTACACAGGAATAAAAACAAACCTCTTTTATATTCTGTCGAGAGTTCGGATTGCTCCACCTAAGTAGAACGAAAAGGAGGGAGCCAGAAGCTTCGCTTCCGGTAGCTTGCTTACTCTCCTAGTTAGAAGAAGGCTCTTTGGCGAATTCTTTAAATCTGGGTAGAGTCTCGCTCAGTAAAGAGAGTTGTAGATTCGTAAGATCATGATAAAGTCCCCTTTACTTGATATTCTATTAGTAAAGCGCTAGCTGCCGTTATACTCCTTACTACTTAAGGTAATAGTCTCTCCTGTTGTCATCCTGAAAGCGGTATGGGGATCGCCTTTTCAAGGCTCGAGTGCTTTAGCCAGGCATCACTCGCGGAAGCGAAATCGCCAACGTCCGCTAACTGTCAGGGTCAGATCATCGTGAAAGAAGGCCACTTCACCGATGAGGTTAGTCCATTTACTACCTTTTTCTAAGGTATAATTGTCCCTTCCCTTTTTCCCGATCAATAGGCTGTTAGGGCCACCCTATGTCCATGATATCTAAGAAGTTCTTCTACCTTCGTAACCCTTCAGAAGTCTTAGACTTATCTGCAGTCACATTAGCTGCAGTATGTTGAATACCCCCTTCCCAGGGCCAGAGATCGTCGTATTGTATACGATAATATTATTTATCTGGGCAAACTAAATTCTTGAAAGAAATTACATAGATAAGAAGAGAAATCCTTCAGTACGAACGAAGTGCTCGACTGAAAGGAGAGGGTAAGATTCACTCTTTCCATTTTGCGATTGAAAAAGCGGCAGGCCCAAAGAGCTCTACAGTAGTGCCTTGCGAGGTCGTAGAGCCGGTAACCTTAGATCGCCTAAGATCGAAAATGAAAAGAAGGTAGTCTGATTAGGGAGAATCTCAAACTTTATTGATTGATAACCCCAAGCGCAGACCTTATTGTCTTCCGAGGCTGCCGAAGCCTCCGTTAATGTCAAATTAAAGAAATGCTTTACACACTACTCCTTGCCCTATTCGGGAATCTCCGGATCTACGCTTATTTTCAACTCCCCGAAGCATTTCGTCGCTTACTACGCCCTTCCTAACCTTGCTCGATCCTAGCCCACTCACATTGTTCCAAGATTGAAGTTGTAACTAGGAGTCCTAAAATCTTAATGAAAAGGAGCTTTGCATGTATGTGTTCGAGAGGTAGAAAAGAACCTCTGTGGCTGGATTTACCAGGTATAATTCAACGGGACCCTAGCCCGGCCTGTGGTCCTGAACCATCCTGAAAAGAGAGCTCAGGAGCCTTCATCTCTTACGGAAAAATTGTTGGAACGAGAGATCTCATCATACAACAAAGACCTGAACTAACTGCTCGCTCAATGCGCATTAAAAGCTATTATAATTAATGCCCTGTTCTATCATCTTTGAGTTGAGCTTAGCCCTCTTCCTTTCCTATAGATCTGGGATGGAGGGACCTTCGTCACCGTTCTTTGGAACTCTAAAAGCATTCCTGCTTTTTTTTGCAATAACCGGTAGTGACGCTGTCAAAGTCTCCGCTCCTTTTCAGGAAGATGCGTTTATACGTTTTAATAGTACGTCAACCCCCGCCCCAGATGAGTTCGACATAGCTCATACATTAAGCAGGTGGTTTATGCCCACTTTAGGAAATTGCCATGTGCTCATAGATCGTCATTACTCGGTGACTTGGATCTGTTATCGGAAACGCTCCGGGCGCTACTGTCTCTATTTCCGTTACCCATGTTCACATTGGTGCTTCTTCCGACTCCGCCTCTGTCCCGACCTCCGGGTCTCGGATCAATTGATTAAGGATCTTGACCTGGAACAGAGCGAGGGTAAGTTTCCACTATTCGCTTTTTTTGAGATTGGTATCCATTTTTTCGATATGAAACTGGAAATGAAACAATTGGCTCTCGAAGGGACTTTGAAACGGCTGGGGCAAAAAGTCGGGTAGTGCTTCTTTACCGAAGAAATTGGTTCGGAGACGCTTATGCACCTGAATTTGCTCGATTCTGAACCGAAACCCCCTTCTCCTTGCACCTGCCTCTGTTGCTGGGTACCGACCTCTATTTGCCAAATCCGCTTATGGAGAAAGTCAATCAGCTATCCCCGCCCTCGTAGCAGGGTAAACTGGGTATAGTTATGCTTCAACCGGATGGTAAATAGGCTCTGTTGCCTTTCCAACCTTTCCCGCGGGAAACTCGATTTGGAATCGAATTGAAGGATGCTGCCTTTCCGCTCAAAATGCATAATATGAGAAAGTGCGTCTTTCTCTTATGAATCACAATATTCGCAAGCTTCTTTCGGTATCTATAAAGAATGCCCTTGCCTCCGTGCGAGGGTCGCCCGTACACCGGGAAGAGATGCTCGGTACACGTTCATATAGGAGCAATGGGTGGATTCGAAAGCGCGTCCCATTCGTTCCGCTCTTAACAATTGAAACCAAGACTTTGGATGTTCTTGGACTTAATAGTTTTCTATTTTTTGATCCGCATCCCCGGATCTCACCCTCACCTCCGCAAGCAAGAAAGAATCAAGGGTAGCTTTCACGCCACTCAACTTTCAGGATCGAGCCAGAGAAAATTGATTAGGTACGAGCGAGAGTCTGATTAAGATTCTGCTGGAACTGCGCTCTCTATTAAGAGCAGAGAAGACTTCGAACTTAAGAGATAAAAAGAATAGTGTAGTGTGTAGTTCCTTTGTGCCCAGAGGACTTGAAAGAGCTTCGGATTCTAGTGATCCTCAATTCAAAGTCGTCATTCGCTTGACCGAGGGCTCGTTGGTCTTGGTTTATATTCCAGACATGACGAAAGAGGATGTTGTTGATCCACTCGCTTCAACTTAAAGAGAGCGCTTTCTCACCTGCCTCTTTCCCGGCTTCCCTATCTGATGATTAGGATGATGCCTGAACTGGAACTGGTTTCATCCCTACTAGTCACCGATGTTGGTGCCTTTTCATATCCTAATTCGTACTCACAAGCCCTTGAAAGGGAAGGGAATCACGTTCGAGATAGCGAGAGCACAGAGACTTTTTGTGCTGGAGTTGGACTAAAAGGAGTAAGGATGGATATTAGGACTCAGAGCATAGCTTAAGGAAGGAAGCTGAGGGAGTTCTGTAGTGAAGGACTACGCGCAGCTAATTTCCATCTTTGCACAAGTGTCTGTTGATGATGGAATTCAGCCAAAAACATCCATGTCAGATCTAGCAAAGCTGAAACCTGCGATGCGAACTACCTTCTTGAGTTCGCGGAGTACACAACCTTAAGGTCGTGGGTTAAGCAATGGCTTAACTATGTTCAATGGTACTACACAGTTGCAGTAGCTCCTGGTGTTACCATCCAGGATCTCTTAGATGCACCATTCGTGAACCGGAAATGGAACACTGAGTCTACTGACCCTACGTTAGTTAGATTCGGTTTACTATGGAAAGTCTATGATTGGTTAGCAGATAAAGGTCTTGATTACAAGGTACCTATACTTGATACCACACCTTCACTTAATTGTGTTAAGGTGTTGTGTTGGGAGGGATAGACGGACAGGCCTTTCTACTATTCGCTACCGAGGTCGTCCAGCCTCGGGCGAAGAGGGGTTGTGCCTCAAAAAGATAGGGAACGCAATAAAGCACCCGACATCCAATACAACCAAACCTCCGTCAAGCTCGTGGATTACGCAATCAAAAGGGAGCCAACTGGATTAGTAAGGAAAAATGGGGAGTGTCCCATTTTTTTCTCTCCTTTGCTTTTGCCCCTCTTTAAAGTAAAGCTGCTTCTTAGAGTTGGCTTTTGCAATTGCAATCTGTCTCTGGCTCCTCGCTTTGAACTCAAATAAGACCTTCTTTTGGTCGAGTGACTTCGTTCCTGGTCTTCCTATTCCCTTCGCTTCCCGCCTCTAAGGCCAAAGTACTTTTTTTGTTTGATCAAATGATTGATTTAGATTTAAAATTCCTCTTTACCAAGGGAAGAGAGCGTGGATCAGGTGTCCTGTCCTCTTGGATGTTCCAAACCACCATCTTGGACTTCCAGCATTTGCTTCAGACAGAAAGTTTGGGACTCAAAGTGTGCCCTCATGAGGCAGGGAAAAACTTAAAAAAGTGTCTTTTACGTAACTTGGATAGCTGAGTGGTCAATCCTGCACCAATCGTTGATGAGTTGTCTCGCTCGAAAGCTATAACCTGCCCCCCGAACTCGGTATCCATTCTGCCTGATGGTTCACTCCTAGCGGCCTGAAGGCCTTCCCCCTGGCTCCCGCTTGTGCTGATAAGAACTAGAATAGAATTCAGAAGTAAGAGCAAACTTACGAACTGCAGTTCCCCTCTGTCCTGTCACAGGAACAAGAACTAAGGACTCGAACTGCCAACTACAGCTTAGTTTCCCTTCCATAGTAGTCTTTGATTAGAAGGTTGAGAAAGGCCAGGGGACTTGTCAAAACAGAGAGCGATGCCCAGAAAGAAGCAAGAACTGGGGGAAGACTCACACGATACCCAGGATGGAAGTAGCGAAATCGGCCTTAGCATAGAACGTTGACCGCTTAGAATCGGGAATATGAACAGGCAACTATGAGACTAGTTTCCCATTGTCCCGATAAAGCGTACCTGAAGTGAGTGTGCCCATCTCGGTCTCCTTTCTTTTTTCGCCATAAAAGTCAAGCCTGTGAGCTAGTGCCTGTGGTTGAAGTTTCAGGTTCAAAAGCGGAAGGCGAAAAGCTAGTTAGGCACATTCAAGGCGAAGCAGCTACATAGTTCGGTTCGAAAGCCGAGGTCGTCCCGGTTCAAAGCTAGAAGCAAGACTCGGTCCTGTTCTAAGGCTAGGTCCCGCTAGGCGAAGAAGACGAAGACAGAGACGAGCTAAGATGTAAAGTAGTGGAATGGAAAAGGATGGTAGCCCACCCAGGAAAGCACATAGAGTAAGGTTGGCTCTATGCAAGAGAGGAAAACCGCATGGACACGGCTCTCCTTTTGGATAGATCGTCAAGCAATTTACCCATATAGCTATTATCGCGAGGGTGAAATCCAATCCATTACATCGGGATTGAAACTTGATAACCTCGAGAACCAAAGATAGAGGAAGATATAAGCAATATAACGGATTGGAATATGAATAGGAACCGCTTTCAGAGAGAAGAGAGAAGGCCAGGCCGAAACGATATTGCCATTCCTCGATTAGGGCTCGAAGGGTAAAGGAGTGAAATACATTAAATAGGATAGGCGAAACCTTGGAATAAATCCAACCTCATAAAATAAACCGATAGAGCAGTAACCGGCTAAGCGCTTTGAGTTGAGTGATAGTAGGGCGTGCTAATCCCCGACCTAGGGAAGTGTCAACAAAGGGGGAAGTCTTCTCTTTCGGAGAAGGAGGGGAGATCCGCCTTTCGGACCTGGAGGAAGTAGAATTCCGAATACGGGTACGAAGGGTCATCCAGAAGCGCTGGAAGGGCTGGAGGAAGGGGACAGTCTTCCCTTTTGGAAAGATAAGGCGCATCAGAAAGGAATCCGGATATCTTGAAATAGCCAGATTCACGAGCTGAGGACTAAGTCGAAGTTGAATCTAAAGCTGAAGTTAGGGCTGGAGCCTGAGTTGGTCTTGATGTCCTAGAGTAGCGAAACCACAAGTGAGTGAAGGGGCGCTATCCGGAACCCACGGGGACAATCTGCTTCGATTGGGCCTTGCAGGCAGACAGGCTAACTTGTGGAGACGAAATGGAATCCTATATTATTCTAATATAAGTGAGAATGGCTTGAGTTCCGCGAGCTTGTATGCGCATTTAATTCTTCTATCTTTTCAGTTGCTGTAACGGATTAAGCGTTAGAACGGGAGTTAGAACGCCCGAATGTCTCCTCTCATTGAGTAGCTGATACTACTGATTCAGTTAAGGCAAATAGCCCATACAATCTCTCCTGTTGGTCAATCCCACCTTGCGACCTTCATCCCCCTTCGAATGAACAAAGTAAACTCCCCTAATGTCTCTAGAGCAGCATATCTCTAGCTGATTGATAGTGAAGGGCGGTAAGAAGCCCTATTCAAGCTCATTCTAGCGAACGATCCTTGCCTACTTCCTTTCCAACTACCTTGTGAGTGAATACCGAGCCGAAAGGCCCAGCTCTGACTTATTGATTTGATGCCGAGAATCCGATCTGCAGATGAAGCAGAAGCAGGCAAAAGGCTCAAGGCCAGCGAGGAATTAGCCATAGAGAAGGGAAAGCTCCCAAGTGCAAGTGCCATCCTCAAATTTAGCTGTTGGAGGGATATCCGAAGCTATTGACGAAGCTGTTATTGGACTCGCTTGGCTCGGCTGGTCTCACTGGAACTCAGGGTTGGAGGAAGAAGGGCTACTATAGACTAGAAGGGAGGCCTTCTCATACCCAGTTAACTGATTGAGGAGAGAAAAGGCACCGATCTGACTTATTTAGAAAGCTAGAACGGAGAGGGAACACCCGCAACAATAGAATAGGGTTGGCTGGTACAGAATCCGTTGCTATTGTACTTGGCAAGTAAGCCCAGAAGGAAGAAGTCGTAGCTGCTACCGCTACGTGGGCTTCTTCTTAGTCTGCTCGAAGGGAAGGTCAGTAAGAGTAGATAGAATAGAGTATGACATAACCAGAAAGTCTGTGGTATCATTAGCCAATGTCTGTGATTCTAGAACAAAAGAATTCAACTAAAGTAGAGGATAGGATGCAGCAGAGGTTGTACTTTCTCTTCCCAGGGGGGAAAAGCTATTCTAGCATCAGCATGGATTGACCAGAGACTGGGAGTAGTCGTCATCTTTGTCCATAGTAGTCATCCAGCCAGAAAGAGAGGTGACTCGGCTCGGGCTGTTAAGGTATGGGTTCCAGACCCGACCACGAAGTTCCGCTCCATGCTCTCCTGTTCTATATCTCGATTCAAGTATAAGTGATTGATAGGATACAATCCTTAGCGCCCTTGCCTTCGAAAGGTAGGGAGGACTGAAGGTAGATCGATTGATAGGTTACGATTTGAAGATGTAATTGAAACTGAATGAAAAGGAGTGTGGCGTATCGAAAGAAATTGCTTCAGCAGGAGCTGCTGTCGGTATTGGAAGGCGTCTTGAGAAGGTAGCTCTTTAACCGATAGGGAACGAATTACATAAAAAGGACTTGGCATCTGGAAGAGCATAAGCTCGTCTTCCTATTAGCGACTCGGAACTCTGTTCACGACATGGTTAGCCGCGTTTCGGGCTGATGTGGAAACTCTTTGATGAAGCCGTCACTCTGAACCAATCTTAGCGATTGATAGGGGTAATGGTAGAGGAGCAACATTACTCGGTGGGATCTCCGGTTCGGAGTTCTTTGTGTACGCTTCTGGGCCCAGAGCGTTACTAAGAGTCTAATCGAAGCATTGCGCTGTGGCATAAGCTTTGGATTCAGAGTTCAGGAAGGAAAAGATTAGATAAGAAGAAAGAGAGATCGGTGTTTTCGCTGCTTCTTCTGTAACAGCTTTTTTCAACCTCCCCTCGGGAAGTACGGTAAGAGGAATAGCCTATCTTCTATCTAGCCTTGATAGAGGTATCTTGATTGCTGCTATTTTGATTTACCCCGAGCCGGTGCCGGGGCCAGCGTCTATTAAGAAGGGGATAGCCGGCTTATTTCGCTCCTAAATCCATTTAGCCTTTCTCCGGAACTACTTTAAATACCGCACCTTCCCAAATCAAATGCAACTGATTAAAGAACAGCTGCTCACTCGGTCGTAGGGAAAAGAGTAATAGTCATCCATCGCCTTGAGCGGAGCCTGGTCTGGGATCGAGCCCTTCTGCCCTTTCTAAGGATCATGGGTCACGAGATTCGAATTAGTTCAAATCCAATACAAATGGGCCCTCTGCCCTAGATTCTCTTCTCCCCGTACGGATCCATGTTCCGCCTTCTTTCAGTCCTAAATCAGTTAAGCGGCACTCATCCCTTTCTTGGCGGCCACTTAAGGTTTCGCATCTCTCAAGCCCTGGTTGGCTACTGACTTGGCTTCGTTCACTCAACAATCATTGAATCCGGATCCGGAGGCAAGGTAGCTGGCTCGTAAAGCCATATCCCGTATCGGGCTCCTTGGGAAGAGTTAGGGAGGCGCAAAGGCCGTTTAATTGACTCAACTACGTAAGCAGCTAACATCTCTGCTTCCTCAGATCTGCCTATTCGGATTTAGTGTGTTTGGGGAGGAGATATTAGTCATTCTCTTTCTATCCGATGGTGAGATTAATCTTTCTATTTGCATTCCAGTCCGAGAGTTCATTCTTTTCAGTGTCTGAAGTCGGAGATGCGTCATTCTATGACGTAGTTTTCCCGAGGAAGAAGAAAACAAGTAGCTTCCCATCCTGTCTGCGACTGACTAACATGAAGTAGAAAGCGCAAGTAATCTTTCTATTTTGACACCGCCAGAGATGAGATTGATAAGCCGTAAATCAGTTCGAAAGCAGTCTTAGTGGGAAAGCAAGAAGTCATATTTAGAGTTACACGTCCTTACTTAGAATTCGCAGCAAATAAGGTTTAGTTACTTTCCGAAGAAATGCCATATAAATAAGGTAAGATTCTCCCTTAGCTTCTAACTGATCTCTAGGCTCTTCAAACCTCTCTAGCTCCGGGGGAACTTAGTGAGGTTTGTCCATGGGAACTGACTATTGAAGAAGCTACTGATGAGGAAGTTGCAGTTGAATGGAATCTGCTACTGATGAGAAGGAGGAGCATCCTCTATCTAAGTCTTTGAAAGCCCTTACTGCATCTTTAAAGGCAGCAAGGAAGTAAGAAGTTTGAGATTCCGTAAAGAAGTCATTCTATTCCTGATTTCCGGTTAATGGGAATGAGGGAAATGGGAGAACAACAACAGCAAATAACCTTAAGTTATATAAGGTTCTTTGTCTTGTGGTGAAAGCACGACAGGAGAAAGAAAAGCTACCTATCTTAGAGCCTTCGTCTCTTCCCCGCTTCACTACGAAAGAAGACAGTTAAGACTTATAGCAAGGGAAGACTGTAACGAATAATAAATCAAATAGTTGGGGGCGCGGATATCCTTATCCCGTTGAGTCAGCCGGAAGTCAGACTAATGCCTTAAAGAAGCTACTGATGAGGAAGAGCAAGAAAACATCCTATTTCTCTTTAGTTGATACTTTCCCGTCCTTGGAATCAATTCAACTAGGAAAGCGTCTTATCTTACTATTCCCTTAGATTCACCCGTGAGAACATACTGAGTAAATTCAGTAGGCTAGAGCCTTTAATCAGTCTGAAGCTGCAAAGAAAGCGAAAGCATATCCTCACCGGGGAATCTTAGCCTTAGCTCTACAATCTTCTTGTTAGGCCCTACTATAGATATATCTCTATTAGCCCGGAGATTGACTATCCCTCTCAGGTCAGATCAAGAAAAGAAATCTCGAGAGGAGTTGAAAGCCACTCGACTGTAAGGAGAGGAAAGCCATCGAAAGAAAGTCCAATTTCCACTGGGCGAAAGGAAAGAGCAACTAAAACAGCGGGGATGGCAGAAAGAAGGACTGAAACTCGAGACCTTTCTAACGCGCATCCGGGTTCTTGCTAGGGAGATTCGATTGCTTTCTTGAAACTCATTTTCAACGAATCCTCATATTCTAGCACGTACGCTTTCCCTTAGCCGAAATATCTTCTTTTTCCGGCTCTTTCGAAGTCTTCCTTCCCTCTATTCCAATCATTTGATGGAGTGAATGCGGATTCAGTTTTAGGCCCTTATTTATTAGCTCTTACTTCTTTCTTTGAGATGAAGACTAAGGAAATCATAGTAAGGGAATCCGAGTGAGGGTATGGCTTTCCGCCCATTCGCCTATCGTCTTATTGTGTAAGATGTAATGGTTTTGTTTGAGACTCGGATGAAAGGGCTTTAGCCTCTTTACAGCCAGGAGCCACAACGGTCTCATTCCAATCACAGAGTGAGTGCGAACCACTTCCTTGTCTTCGGTCGTAGGTTGCAAGCGAAGTAAGACGGGAGGGAATAAAGTAAACCGATGCGCCATTCGCCGGCTCTGAGCTTATAGTTCCAACAAAAGTCCAATCCAATCACGGCACACATGCTATATGTTCGATTTCATGCCGACACCTTGAGAAAAGACTGGCCCTGAATTCATCACGTTCAAGCTATACAGCTAGTCGAATCCTACGGCCCTTACTTAACCGCCGGGAGCAGATTCGATAACAGGATTCTTACAAATAGAAAGCGCTGACCTCTAGTCTCGATTTGACCTTTCTTCCTCTACCGTTCGTGGCCATAGAAAAGAAAACGAGGATCAGAAGTCAAGTCTCCTCCAATGCTTGGTTCATCAACTAGTTATATTCAAAGCAAGACAAAAAAGGCGGGGCACTCATCTCTATCAATGCAATGACTGGGCTCAATCCTTTCACTTTTTTCTTATGTGCGAAAGCACGCCACCAAACCAAGAAGAAGAAAAAGTCACTCGAAGTAGTCAGCCCATTAGCAGTATAAGAGGAAGCCTACCCAATAAGTATGTAAGAAGCTTCCCTTTAAGTTAAGGCTTGAGCTTGCCCTTTTCATAACATCAGATTCGGCCTAGAACGCCTAGCGACTAGAGAATCCTAGAATAAGAAACGGAGCTGGTGCTTGAATTCATCTCTGCAGATGTTTTCTCTGCTCTAGCCGCAAAGCTTCCCCTTAACTTAAGGCCTCACCACCTACTCCAGCAGAGTCAGAAACGAAAGGGAATCGAAGAGGGAAGCGCGTATAGCATAGGTCTTTACTTTGACGTTGGGACTCTGCCCGTTCCAGAATTGACTTCAAACGAAAACGCGGGAATAGAGAATCCCGGGAGCAGGGAAAACACTCGTCTTTGAAGTCAGCCCAGTGGGCACTGGCTTTGAGTTCCTTTTAAGTAAGGCTTTACCCGCCTATCTAAGCTTGGCTAGAAGATTAAGATTAAGCCTATCAAAGTGATCCCAGAGGAAGAGAATAGAAATCCGTAAGCCTATAGTATAGTAGATGAGTGTCGGCCCGGTAAATCACCTAACTTTGTATAGCTTTAAGTTGTCGCATATCCGGCTCCAGGCCAAAGCGATGAAGCAGGAGAAGGGTAAATATATTTAATATTGTATTGGCACGCCCATTCAAAAGGCAAGCCAGAAAGGCTAGGCACAGGTTTCAAACCAA